GTTAATGTAGCTTATTACTAAAAGCAAGACACTGAAAATGTCTAGATGGGTACTATCACCCCATAAACACATAGGTTTGGTCCCAGCCTTTCTATTAGCTTTCAGTGAGATTACACATGCAAGTATCCACAACCCTGTGAGAATGCCCTCTAGGATTATATGACATGAGGAGCTAGTATCAAGCACGCACATGCAGCTCAAAACACTTTGCTCAGCCACGCCCCCACGGGAAACAGCAGTGACAAATTTTTAGCAAATAAACGAAAGTTTAACTAAGTTACACTGATCAATAGAGTTGGTCAATTTCGTGCCAGCCACCGCGGCCATACGATTAACTCAAGCTAATAGACTTCGGCGTAAAGAGTGTTTAAAATAACAACCCCAATAAAGCTGATCTCTAACTAAGTTGTAAAAAACCCCAGTTACGGTAAAATAATCTACGAAAGTGGCTTTACCACCCTGAATACACTATAGCTAAGATACAAACTGGGATTAGATACCCCACTATGCTTAGCCCTAAATCCCAATAGCTCTACCAACAAAACTATTCGCCGGAACACTACAAGCAACAGCTTGAAATTCAAAGGACCTGGCGGTGCTTTACATCCTTCTAGAGGAGCCTGTTCTATAATCGATAAACCCCGATATACCCCACCACCTCTTGCCCTCAGCCTGTATACCGCCATCTTCAGCAAACTCTATAACGATAGCAAAGTAAGCATAAGTATAATCATAAAAACGTTAGGTCAAGGTGCAGCCAATGAAGTGGAAGAAATGGGCTACATTTTCTATGTTAGAAAATAACACGATAGTCTCTATGCAACCTAAAGACCCAAGGTGGATTTAGCAGTAAATCAAGAATAGAGAGCTTGATTGAAATAAGGCCATTAAGCACGCACACACCGCCCGTCACCCTCCTCAAACATCACATAAAATATTTTAACAATAAACATCTACACACTGATATAGAGGGGATAAGTCGTAACATGGTAAGCGTACTGGAAAGTGTGCTTGGAAGAATCAAAGTGTAGCTTAAATTAAAGCATCTGGCTTACACCCAGAAGATCTCATCACAATTGACCACTTTGAGCTAACCCTAGCCCAAACCCCACGCCACTAAACTATCTTATTACAATAAATAAATCATTTGCCCCAGCAAAAGTATAGGCGATAGAAATTTCATCATGGCGCAATAGACACAGTACCGTAAGGGAAAGACAAACCCAACAAGCACAAAAAAGCAAAGATAAACTCTTTTACCTTTTGCATAATGAGTTAACTAGAAATAATTTTGTATAGAGAACTTAAACGATACTCCCCGAAACCAAGCGAGCTACCTACAGATAGCTAAAAGAGCACACCCGTCTATGTGGCAAAATAGTGGGAAAATCTCTAGGTAGTGGCGACAAACCTACCGAGCTTGGTGATAGCTGGTTGTCCAAGATAGAATCTTAGTTCAACTCTAAATTTACTTACAGAATTCACTAATCCTACCGTAAATTTAATTGTTAGTCTAAAGAGGGACAGCTCCTTAGACCCTAGGAAACAACCTTTTGTAGAGAGTAAAATATTTATTCACCATAGTAGGCCTAAAAGCAGCCATCAATTAAGAAAGCGTTCAAGCTCAACACCTAAACACCCTTAATTCTACCCATCGCACCGAACTCCTAAAATACATTGGACTAATCTATTACCATATAGAAGCAACAATGTTAATATAAGTAACACGAAATTATTCTCCCTGCATAAGCTTATCTCAGACCGAAACAACTACCGTTAGTTAACAGCCTAATCATAATATCCTACAGCCCTACTTCCCATTACCCAAACTGTTAACCCAACACAGGCATGCTTTTAGGAAAGATTAAAAGAAGTAAAAGGAACTAGGCAAACTCTACCCCCGCCTGTTTACCAAAAACATCACCTCTAGCATCATTAGTATTAGAGGCACTGCCTGCCCAGTGACATATGTTCAACGGCCGCGGTACCCTGACCGTGCAAAGGTAGCATAATCATTTGTTCCCTAAATAGGGACTTGCATGAATGGCCACACGAGGGTTTAACTGTCTCTTACTTCCAATCAGTGAAATTGACCTATCCGTGAAGAGGCGGATATAAACTAATAAGACGAGAAGACCCTATGGAGCTTTAATTTAATAATACAAATACTTATCTACAAACCCACAGGCAATAATATTGCTACCCATGTATTATAAATTTTGGTTGGGGTGACCTCGGAGCACAACAAAACCTCCGAAAAATAAATACTAAGACCTTACTAGTCTAAGTAAATATACACTTTTGACCCAATAACTTGATCAACGGACCAAGTTACCCTAGGGATAACAGCGCAATCCTATTCTAGAGTCCATATCAACAATAGGGTTTACGACCTCGATGTTGGATCAAGACATCCTAATGGTGCAGCCGCTATTAAGGGTTCGTTTGTTCAACGATTAAAGTCTTACGTGATCTGAGTTCAGACCGGAGAAATCCAGGTCGGTTTCTATCTATTAAATATTTCTCCCAGTACGAAAGGACAAGAGCAATAGGGCCTACTTCACAAAGCGCCCTCACAAACTAGATGAGTATTATCTTAACCTTATAGCCTACTTATACTCCCAAGAACAGGGCTCGTTAAGATGGCAGAGCCCGGCAATTGCATAAAACTTAAAACTTTATAACCAGAGGTTCAACTCCTCTTCTTAACAACATGCCTATAATTAACCTCCTACTACTAATTATCCCCGCCCTCATCGCTATAGCATTCCTAACTCTCATAGAACGAAAAATCCTGGGCTATATACAACTCCGCAAGGGCCCTAATATCGTAGGCCCCTACGGACTACTTCAACCAATTGCAGACGCAATAAAACTATTCACAAAAGAACCCCTTATACCCACCACATCTACTGTAACTCTTTATGTTGCAGCCCCAGCCCTAGCTCTCTCCATTGCTCTCCTTTTATGAGCTCCCCTCCCCATACCATACCCCCTAATTAATCTAAATCTGGGCCTACTATTTATATTAGCAATATCAAGCTTAGCTGTTTACTCAATTTTATGATCAGGGTGAGCATCCAACTCAAACTACGCACTAATTGGTGCGCTACGAGCCGTAGCCCAGACAATCTCATATGAAGTAACATTAGCCATTATTCTTCTATCAGTACTACTTATAAGTGGCTCATTTAACATTCGCTCACTAATCACAACACAAGAACATTCCTGACTTTTACTATCATCATGACCTCTAGCTACAATATGATTTATCTCAACATTAGCTGAAACCAACCGAGCCCCATTTGACCTAACAGAAGGTGAATCTGAACTAGTCTCAGGCTTTAACATCGAATACGCTGCAGGCCCATTTGCCCTATTCTTCATAGCAGAATATATAAATATTATTATTATAAATGCCCTAACTACCACCATCTTTCTAGCAGCACCACATATCCCAACCATACCAGAACTCTACTCAATTTATTTCATAACTAAAACTCTAATACTAACCACCCTATTCTTATGAATTCGAACAGCGTACCCCCGACTACGTTATGATCAACTAATACATCTCCTATGAAAAAAATTCTTACCCCTTACACTAGCACTATGTATGTGGTATATCTCAATACCAACCCTAACATCTAGTGTTCCACCCCAAACATAAGAAATATGTCTGACAAAAGAGTTACTTTGATAGAGTAAATTATAGAGGTCTAAATCCTCTTATTTCTAGAATCATAGGACTTGAACCCATGCCTGAGAACTCAAAACTCTCCGTGCTACCCACTACACCATACTCTAGTAAGGTCAGCTAAATAAGCTATCGGGCCCATACCCCGAAAATGTTGGTTTAACCCCCTCCCGTACTACAACATTAATCCCCTAGCACACCTCACCATCTCTTTTACAATTCTAGCAGGAACAATGATCACAGTCCTAAGCTCACACTGACTCCTCATCTGAATAGGCCTAGAACTAAATATACTATCCATTATTCCAATTCTAGCCAAAAGCACAAACCCCCGCTCCACAGAAGCAGCCACTAAATATTTTCTAACCCAAGCAACCGCATCCATAATTCTACTAATAGCTATTATTATAAACAACCTATTATACGGACAATGAACAATTAACTCATCCTTAAACCAAATCTTATCTACAATAATACTAATCGCTCTCACAATAAAGTTAGGCATAGCCCCCCTTCACTTCTGACTCCCTGAAGTAGTTCAAGGCATCCCCTTAATACCAGCGATACTTATCCTCACATGACAAAAATTAGCCCCAATATCAATTATTATCCAGATCTTCCCATCAATTAACACAAATCTTATCCTAATAATCTCAATCCTATCTATTATAATTGGCAGCTGAGGAGGACTTAACCAAACACAATTACGTAAAATCTTAGCCTACTCATCAATTACCCACATAGGCTGAATAATAGCTGTCCTATACTACAACCCAAACATTACTATCCTTAACTTATTCATCTACCTATTTCTAACAATTTCCACATTTATAGTTTTTTACCTAAACTCAAATGTAACAACCCTATCAATATCACATACCTGGAACAAACTTACATGAATAGTACCTATAGTCACACTAATAATACTATCCCTAGGAGGCCTACCCCCACTAACAGGCTTTTCTCCTAAATGAGCTATTATACAAGAACTGACAAAAAATAACAACCTTATTATCCCCCTTATTATAGCTATGCTAACGCTAACAAATTTATATTTTTACATACGCCTTACATATTCTATCTCAATAACTATATTTCCTACATCTAACAGTACAAAAATCAACTGACAATTAAAATACATAAAACCATCACCACTTCTCCCCCTACTTATAACAGCTTCTACCTCCCTCCTACCCCTAACCCCATTAATACTAGTGAACTAGAAATTTAGGTTAATAAGACCAAGAGCCTTCAAAGCCCTCAGTAAGTAATTGTACTTAATTTCTGCACTACCCTAAGGACTGCAAAATGCTATCTTGCATCAATTGAACGCAAATCAACCACTTTAATTAAGCTAAGCCCTTCCTAGATTGATGGGACTCTAACCCACAAAAATTTAGTTAACAGCTAAACAACCTAATCAACTGGCTTCAATCTACTTCTCCCGCCGTTCAGGGAAAAAAGGCGGGAGAAGCCCCGGCAGAGTTGAAGCTGCTTCTTTGAATTTGCAATTCAATGTGATATATCACCTCGGGACTGGTAAAAAGAGGACTACTCCTCTGTACTTAGATTTACAGTCTAATGCCTTACTCAGCCATTTTACCATTCCTCCTACCTATGTTCACAAATCGCTGACTATTTTCAACTAACCATAAAGACATTGGAACACTATACTTACTGTTCGGTGCCTGAGCAGGGGCAGTGGGAACAGCTCTAAGCCTCCTAATTCGAGCGGAATTAGGCCAACCAGGAAGTCTAATAGAAGACGATCATGTCTATAACGTTATTGTCACCTCTCACGCATTTATTATAATTTTCTTCATAGTAATGCCAATTATAATTGGCGGGTTCGGAAACTGACTCGTCCCCCTTATAATTGGCGCCCCTGACATAGCATTTCCCCGAATAAACAACATAAGCTTTTGACTGCTTCCCCCGTCACTTCTTCTTCTACTTGCATCATCAACTCTAGAAGCAGGTGCTGGAACTGGTTGAACTGTATACCCACCACTAGCAGGAAACATGTCACACCCGGGAGCCTCCGTAGACCTAACTATTTTTTCACTCCACCTAGCAGGTATTTCCTCTATCCTAGGAGCCATTAACTTTATTACAACAATTATCAACATGAAACCCCCAGCTATAACCCAATATCAAACACCTTTATTCGTCTGATCTGTACTTATTACAGCTGTTCTCCTCCTTCTCTCCCTCCCAGTCCTAGCTGCCGGAATTACTATGCTACTAACCGATCGAAACCTTAACACCACTTTTTTTGACCCTGCTGGTGGCGGAGACCCAATTCTGTATCAGCACTTGTTTTGATTTTTTGGACATCCCGAGGTATACATTCTTATTTTACCAGGCTTTGGAATAATTTCACACATTGTAACATACTATTCTAACAAAAAAGAACCATTCGGCTATATGGGAATAGTATGAGCTATAATGTCCATTGGTTTTCTAGGATTTATCGTATGAGCTCACCATATATTTACAGTAGGAATAGATGTAGACACCCGCGCATACTTTACATCAGCCACTATAATCATTGCTATCCCTACTGGAGTCAAAGTATTTAGTTGATTAGCTACATTGCATGGCGGCAACATTAAATGATCCCCCGCAATATTATGAGCTCTAGGTTTTATTTTTCTTTTTACCGTTGGCGGATTAACAGGGATTGTTCTAGCCAACTCATCCTTAGACATTGTCTTACACGATACATACTATGTAGTTGCCCATTTCCATTACGTTCTGTCCATAGGAGCAGTATTTGCTATCATGGGAGGATTTATTCACTGATTTCCTCTATTCTCAGGCTACACTCTTGACCAAACTTATGCAAAAATTCACTTTACAACCATATTTGTAGGCGTAAATATAACTTTTTTCCCACAACATTTTCTCGGCCTATCAGGCATGCCACGGCGTTACTCAGATTACCCTGACGCCTATACTGCATGAAATATCATTTCATCTGTAGGCTCATTTATCTCACTAACAGCAGTTATTCTAATAATCTTTATAATCTGAGAAGCCTTCTCCTCAAAACGTAAAGTCCTAACTATTGAACAACCGCACACTAATCTAGAATGGCTCTACGGCTGCCCCCCTCCTTACCACACATTTGAAGAAGCTACCTACGTAAAATTACTAAACGAAAAAGGAAGGATTTGAACCCCCAAAAACTGGTTTCAAGCCAATTCCATAAACTCTATGACTTTTTCAATAAGGTGTTAGTAAAATTATTACATAACTTTGTCATAGTTAAATCATAGACTTAACTCTATACACCTTGATGGCACACCCAGCCCAGCTAGGCCTACAAAACGCCACATCCCCTATTATAGAAGAACTAATTGCCTTTCACGACCACACTCTCATAATCATTTTTCTAATTAGCTCACTAGTTCTATACACCATCTCCTTAATACTTACTACAAAATTAACCCACACCAGCACGATAAACGCCCAAGAAATTGAAATAATCTGAACTATTCTACCCGCCATTATTCTCGTTATAATTGCTCTCCCATCCCTACGCATCCTCTACATAACAGATGAATTTAACAAGCCATATTTAACTCTCAAAGCAATTGGTCACCAATGGTACTGAAGCTACGAGTACTCAGACTACGAAGACTTGGCCTTTGATTCTTATATTGTTCCTACATACTTTCTCGAGCCCGGCGAATTTCGACTTCTTGAAGTAGACAACCGAACAACACTACCAATAGAAGCAGATATTCGTATGCTAATCTCATCACAAGACGTACTACACTCATGAGCCGTCCCATCACTAGGTATTAAGGCAGATGCAATTCCCGGACGTTTAAACCAAGCCATAGTAGCCTCTATGCGACCAGGCTTATTCTATGGACAATGTTCAGAAATTTGTGGATCAAATCACAGCTTTATACCTATCGTATTAGAATTCATTTACTTCCAAGACTTTGAAGTATGAGCATCGTACTTATATATTGTATCACTGTAAAGCTACTAAGCATTAACCTTTTAAGTTAAAGATTGAGAGACCCCTCTCTACAGTGAATGCCTCAACTAGAGATCTCATCATGACCTGTAGTGATCCTATCAATAGTTGTAGCCCTATTTTATTTTATTCAAATAAAAATATTGAATTTTACATTCCATACAAGCCCACTATCAAACAATATTAAAAATTATAAATATAAAACAACTTGACAACTAAAATGAACCAAAATCTATTTGCCTCTTTCAACATCCCCATTATCCTAGGAATCCCCATAGTCACACTAGTAATTCTATTTCCCACTATACTACTAACACCTCCCAACAACCTAATCAACAACCGATTATCTTCTATCCAACAATGACTTATTCAACTTACACTAAAACAAATAATAGTTACCCATACTACAAAAGGACGGACTTGATCTCTTATGTTACTGGCACTAATTACCTTTATCGCTCTAAATAATCTACTCGGAATAACACCCTATGCATTTACACCAACCACTCAATTGTCAATAAACCTAGGCATAGCAATTCCTCTATGAGCAGCCACCGTGCTTGTAGGACTTCGATTTAAAACAAAATCATCCCTAGCCCATCTCTTACCACAAGGAACTCCTACTCCACTTATTCCCATTCTAATTATTATTGAAACAATTAGCCTCTTTATCCAACCAATAGCACTAGCCGTACGATTAACAGCTAACATTACAGCAGGCCACCTACTAATACATTTACTTGGAAGCACCTCACTAACTCTACTATCCATTTACTTATCTTCATCCCTAATTACTATTATTGTTATTATCCTATTAATCACTCTAGAACTAGGCGTAGCCCTAATTCAAGCATATGTCTTTACACTTCTAGTAAGCCTCTACCTACACAATAACTCCTAATGACACACCAGTCACACGCTTATCACATAGTTAATCCAAGCCCTTGACCACTTACAGGAGCCCTATCCGCTTTCCTATTAACATCAGGCCTAATTATATGATTTCACTTCTACCACACTCTTCTCCTTTACGCAGGACTACTAGCTAGCGCAATAACAATATTTCAATGATGACGTGATATTGTTCGAGAGGGCACGTACCAAGGCCACCATACACCGCCAGTTCAAAAAGGTCTACGATATGGAATGGTCCTGTTCATTATCTCGGAGGTCTTCTTTTTTGCCGGCTTCTTCTGAGCATTTTATCACTCTAGCTTAGCCCCTACCCCACAAACAGGAGGACATTGACCTCCAACAGGCATTTTTCCCCTTAATCCCATAGAAGTTCCACTTTTAAACACAGCCGTTCTTCTCGCATCAGGAGTAACAATTACTTGAACACACCACAGCTTAATAGAATCTGACCAAGAAGAGTCAGCTCAAGCGCTGTTCCTAACTATTGCCCTAGGAGCCTACTTCACCTATCTACAAATATCAGAATACTCTGAAGCCTCCTTTACTATTTCCGATGGAATCTATGGCTCTACATTCTTCATAGCAACAGGATTTCACGGCCTACATGTAATTATCGGAACTACATTCTTAATTACATGCTACTTCCGCCTGCAGATAGATCACTTTACATCCAACCACCACTTCGGCTTTGAAGCCGCTGCTTGATACTGACACTTCGTAGATGTAGTATGACTATTCCTATATGTCTCTATCTACTGATGAGGATCCTACTCTTTTAGTATAAACAGTACTATTGACTTCCAATCAATAAGTCTCAGTAAATCTGTGAAAGAGTAATTAACCTAGCACTGACCCTTACTACTAATGTTCTCCTAGCCCTACTACTAACTACCATCGCATTCTGACTCCCGCAACTAAATACCTATACGGAAAAATACAACCCATATGAATGTGGATTTGACCCTACAACCTCCGCCCACCTACCTTTCTCCATAAAATTCTTCTTAGTTGCCATTACATTCCTTCTATTTGACCTAGAAATTGCCTTGCTACTACCTCTACCATGAGCAACCCAAACAAATAATTTAATACTCACAATTTATATGGTACTTACTTTAATTATTATTCTAGTAGTAGGACTAGCCTACGAATGAACTCAAAAGGGGTTAGACTGGGTCGAATTGATAAATAGTTTAATCAAAACAAATGATTTCGACTCATTAGATTATGATAGATCATATTTATCAAGATACATTTTATCTATATTAACATAGCACTAGCATATTTTATATCCATGCTAGGATTACTAATCTACCGATCCCACTTAATATCATCCCTACTATGCCTAGAAGGCATAATACTATCACTATTTATTATAACCACACTTATGACCCTAAATTTACACTCAACACTAATATTTATTGCACCTGTTGCCCTACTAGTATTTGCTGCATGCGAAGCTGCAGTGGGCCTAGCTTTATTAGTTTTAATCTCCAATCTATACGGCTTAGATTATGTACAAAACTTAAATCTTCTACAATGCTAAAAATTATCTTACCTATAACAATACTACTACCAACGATATGACTCTCAAAAAACTATATGGCATGAATTAATATAATTTCCTGAAGCCTATTAATTAGTACTACCACCCTACCACCTCTATATTTACCAAACAACTCGCACTACCTGTCATCAGTTTTTTTCTTGGATGCACTAGCATCTCCTCTTTTAGTTCTAACAACATGACTACTACCCCTAATAATCCTTGCAACCCAGCAACACCTATACAATAATCCACCTCCACGAAAAAAACTATACATCTCAATACTAATCCTTCTACAAATATCTCTAATTATAACATTCACAGCTACAGAACTAATTCTATTCTATGTGCTATTTGAAACCACTTTAATCCCCACCCTAATTATCATCACTCGCTGAGGGTATCAACCAGAACGTCTGAACGCAGGCTCATACTTCTTATTTTATACACTAGCAGGATCTCTTCCCCTACTTATTACACTTCTCTACTACTCAAATACCCTAGGCTCACTAAATATTTTAATAACAATAATTACTACTAAAGAAATACTACTCTCATGGACTAACAATATTACATGATTAGGTTGTATAATAGCCTTTATAGTTAAAATACCCCTATATGGACTTCATCTATGACTACCCAAAGCCCATGTTGAAGCCCCTATCGCAGGCTCAATAGTACTAGCAGCAGTACTATTAAAACTAGGCGGCTACGGCATAATACGAATTACACCTATCCTCAACCCCCTGACAGAAAAGATAAACTATCCCTTTTTAATTCTGTCTCTATGAGGAATAACCATAACAAGCGCTATATGCCTACGACAAGCCGATCTGAAGTCACTAATTGCCTATTCCTCTGTAAGCCATATAGCACTTGTTATTCTAGCAATCCTAATTCAAACCCCCTGAAGTTTCACTGGCGCAATAATCCTTATAATTGCCCACGGACTTACCTCATCCTTACTATTCTGCCTAGCAAATTCAAATTATGAACGAATTCATAGCCGAACTATAATATTTACTCGAGGTTTACAAACACTATTTCCACTTCTAGCCCTTTGATGACTCTCAGCCAACCTTGCTAACCTAGCTCTACCTCCAACCATAAACCTAATAGGAGAACTACTTACAATCGTAGCCTCCTTTTCTTGATCCAACTTTACCATTATATTTACAGGACTTAACATACTAATTACAGCCCTATACTCACTACACATATTTACCTCAACACAACGAGGACCGCTGACATATAGTACTAGCAACATTAAACCCCCATTTACACGAGAAAACACACTAATATTAATGCACGTAATACCAATCTTACTTATTATTCTAAACCCAAAAGTAATAATAGGTCTTATACCTTGTAGCTATAGTTTAACTAAAACATTAGATTGTGAATCTGACAATAGAAGCCTGCAACTTCTTATCTACCGAGAAAGAACGCAAGAACTGCTAACTCATGCCCCCATGCCTAACAACCTGGCTTTCTCAACTTTTAGAGGATAGAAGTAATCCGTTGGTCTTAGGAACCAAAAACATTGGTGCAACTCCAAATAAAAGTATTAATGCACTCTTCTATAATCCTAATGACACTAATCCCCCTACTTACCCCCATTATAATTACTCTAATTAAACCCTACAAAGCCTCTCTATACCCACACTACGTAAAACTAGCTATCATCTACGCCTTAACTATCAGTATTCTATCTTCAACAATATATGTCTTCACAGGCCAAGAACACATAATCTATAACTGGCACTGAACAACAATTCAGACCATTAAACTATCTATTAGCTTCAAACTAGACTTCTTCTCCATAATATTTACCCCCGTAGCACTATTTGTCACCTGGTCAATCGTAGAATTCTCAATATGGTACATAAGCTCAGACCCAAATATCAATAAATTTCTCAAGTATCTACTTACTTTTCTTGTAACAATACTAATTCTAGTTACCGCCAATAACCTATTTCAACTCTTTATCGGATGAGAGGGGATTGGCATCATATCTTTCCTTCTAATCAGCTGATGACACGGACGAACAGATGCTAATACAGCAGCCCTTCAAGCTATCCTATACAACCGTGTGGGTGATATTGGCCTTATTTTAGCAATAACATGATTTCTTCTATATTATAATTCATGAGAACTTCAACAAATATTTATACTCGGCCCTACCCCAAACTCCCTCCCCCTAGTAGGCCTCCTCTTAGCTGCAACAGGAAAGTCAGCCCAATTTGGCCTCCACCCATGACTACCCTCTGCCATAGAAGGACCCACCCCAGTCTCAGCACTACTCCACTCCAGTACAATAGTTGTTGCAGGAATTTTCCTAATTATCCGTCTCCACCCCCTATTTGAAAAAAATTTGCCCGTACAGACACTTATACTCTCAATCGGGGCCATCACAACCCTATTTACAGCAATCTGTGCTCTGACACAAAATGACATGAAAAAAATTGTAGCCTTCTCAACCTCAAGCCAACTAGGCCTTATAATAGTAACAGTAGGCATCAATCAACCATATCTAGCTTTCCTCCATATCTGCACCCACGCTTTCTTCAAAGCCATGCTATTTTTAGCATCAGGATCAATCATCCACAGCCTTAATAACGAACAAGACATCCGAAAGATAGGAGGCCTATTCAAATCCTTACCCTTCACTTCCTCCTCAATCATTATCGGCAGCCTTGCACTTATAGGCATGCCCTTTCTAACAGGCTTCTATTCAAAAGACCTTATTATTGAGACCGCAAACACGTCATACACCAACGCCTGAGCCCTGATAATCACCCTTGTGGCTACTTCCCTAACAGCTATATATAGCATTCGCATTATTTTCTTCACCTTAACAGAACACCCTCGATTCAACAACCTTATCACAATTAATGAAAATAACCCCTTACTAATAAAACCAATTAACCGCCTAGCAATGGGCAGTATTTTCGCCGGATTCCTCATTTCCAACTGTACTCCCCCCATAATATACCCTCAAATAACTATACCCCAATACCTTAAACTAACAGCCCTAGGCGTAACTATTTCAGGACTCCTAATGGCTATAGAACTTAACCTCATAACCAACAGTATAAAACTAAATACACCAGTAAAAACCTACTACTTCTCCAATATACTAGGCTTCTATTCAACTACCACCCATCGATCTAACCCTTACTCAAGCCTAACTATGAGCCAAAATATTACCTCAATCCTCCTAGACATATTTTGACTTGAAAAATCAATACCAAAAATAACAGCAACAACTCAAACTTCAATCTCCACAACTACATCCGCCCAAAAAGGCCTTATTAAACTCTATTTCCTATCATTCCTTATTCCACCAGCTCTCGCATCACTCCTAACAATCTAACCTCCACCCCGAGTAAGCTCAATCGCAATATGTATGCCCGTAAATAAAGCTCAACACGTTACTAAAACCACCCAAACCCCATAATTATAAAGAGCAGCAGCACCCGTAGGATCTTCACGAATTAAACCCGGACCTTCCCCCTCATAAATTATTCAACTTGCCACAGTCTTATAATTAACCATAACAGTCACACCTTCCACTGTTTTAACAGGATCACCCCCCAATAAAAATACTATGGTAAACTCCATTAATAAACCTAGCAATACAGTTCATAAAATATCAGTACTCGATAATCACGATTCAGGGTACTCATCAATTGCCATAGCTGCAGTATAACCAAAAACAACCATCATCCCACCTAAATAAACTAAAAAAACCATTAACCCTACATAAGACCCACCAAAAAATAATGTAATCACACAACCTACAGCACCACTAAAAATTAATACCAAACCTCCGTAAACGGGTGAAGGCTTAGAAGAAAAACCTATAAACCCAATTACCAAAATTATACTTAATAAAAATAAAGCATACATCATTATTCCCACATGGATTGCAACCATGACTAATGATATGAAAAACCATTGTTGTATTTCAACTATAAGAATTCTAATGACAACTCCCCGCAAAACACATCCACTAATAAAAATTATAAACAGCTCATTCATTGACCTCCCCACACCACCCAATATCTCGTCCTGATGAAACTTCGGCTCACTTCTAGGCATCTGCCTAATTATTCAAATTATCACGGGCCTATTCTTAGCTATACATTACACATCAGACTCTTCTACTGCTTTCTCCTCAGTCGCCCATATTACCCGAGATGTAAACTACGGCTGAATAGTACGCTACCTGCACGCCAACGGCGCCTCCCTATTCTTCATGTGTATATTCCTTCACATTGGACGGGGCATGTACTACGGATCCTTTCTCTTTCTAAATACATGAAACATTGGCATTATTTTATTACTTACAACTATAGCCACAGCATTTATAGGCTATGTACTCCCATGGGGCCAAATATCCTTCTGAGGAGCCACAGTAATCACAAATCTTCTATCAGCTGTCCCATATATCGGACCAGACCTAGTACAATGAATCTGAGGCGGCTTCTCAGTTGACAAAGCTACCCTAACTCGATTTTTTACCTTCCACTTTATCTTGCCCTTCATTATTGCAGCATTAGCATCCATCCACCTTCTGTTTCTGCATGACACAGGTTCAAATAACCCATCAGGACTGACATCCGACCCAGACAAAGTCTCATTCCACCCATACTATACAATTAAAGATATCTTAGGCCTAATTTTCCTACTTCTACTTTTAATAAGCCTAACCCTATTTACACCCGATCTTTTAACAGATCCAGACAACTACACCCCAGCTAACCCTCTAAACACCCCACCACATATTAAACCAGAGTGGTACTTTCTATTTGCATACGCAATTCTACGATCCATCCCCAACAAACTAGGAGGCGTTTTAGCCCTTCTACTATCCATCCTAATCCTAGCAATTATCCCTATAATACACACATCCAAACAGCAAAGCATAACATTCCGACCTATCAGCCAAAGCCTATTCTGAGCCCTAGTAGCTAATCTATTTACACTCACATGAATTGGAGGTCAACCAGTTGAGTACCCTTTTATTAGCATTGGCCAAATCGCATCCACCCTATACTTTCTTATTATTACTACCACCCCTTTACTCGCTCTAATTGAAAACAAACTACTTAAATGGTAACAGTCTTTGTAGTATAATATAATACCCCGGTCTTGTAAACCGGAAATGGGAAACACCTACCCCCTAAGACAACTCAAGGAAAGAATATCTTATTCCACCGTCAACACCCAAAGCTGAAGTTCTAACTTAAACTATTCCCTGTAATATTTACTATGCCCTTTATTGAGGGCATTGCCTTAAAGTAACATACAAGTACATATAACTCACTTTTTTCCCCTATGTACCTAATGCATTAATGCTTGGCCCCATGAATAATATATAGTACTAAGCATGCTTAATTATACATAGCACATAACAATAAGACGTACATTACAAACATTTCCCGGACATGCTTACAAACAAGGAACTTGACCCCTTACAGGACTATAGCACATTACAACAACAACAGTACATAAATCCTAGCCCACACGAATATCATCCTAACACGTCAAATGATTAACAGTACATTTGTACATAGCATGATTAATTGGACATAGCACATTTCAACTCAAAGATCCATTAACCTTCCCCTACAACATGGATATCCTCCAGTGTAATTGGTCCCTTAATCTACCATCCTCCGTGAAACCAACAACCCATTCACCACTGCTAATTAATAATCCTTGCGCTCATATAATGTAGAGTGGCATCAATTGTCCTCCAATGGGCAGCTGGTTCCTACCTCAGGTACATTTCATTAAGATTCATAGATACGTTCCCCTTAAATAAGGCATATGTGATGGTACAGTGCTCCCACCCTCGTAATCGCGGCATCCGGGCTGCACGACGGGCGGCTTCCCCTCACCGGGGGGGAGATGAGGTCAAATAGCATTGCCGGTACGCTGGTTGGTCCAACGCTCGTCCTGCAGTACCTGACTGTGCTTCCGCCAGACTTTATGCTGTCATCGAGCTTAAATTGAATGTCTTGGCCCCCACCCCGCCCACTAAGGTGTTATTCAGTCAATGGTTACGGGACATAATAATTCATAAATCGCTATTTTTTTTTTTAATTTTTAAAAAAAAATTTTTTTAATTTTAATTTTTTTTTTAATTTTAAAAAAAAAATTAATTTCAAAAATAAAATAACCAAAAACCCCACCCTACCGTTACAAAAAAATTAAATATTTTAATTTATAACCCATAGTAACCCACCATTCATTTTCTGAGTCGTCCACAATAAAGTAACTCCCCAGTACAGCCTATTCACCCATAAAATTAACCCACTAATAACCATAGCATCTAACACACTGTACACCCCATAAGAATACTTAGCCTACAATTTCTTCTCACTTACCCTAAGATATGCTCTTCAGAAAGTATAAGTAATAACAACATGCTAGCAAATTAAACCCTAGCCTACTACCAATAAATAATATATTTGTATGTACGCGTACATACATATTTACATGTAAACGCATATGTAATAAAAATATTAA